AGTGGAAAATGTCCCGAATAAATCCAGCGAGTAACTAATAATCCTGTTATACAGAAAAAAGTCATTATCATGCCCTTTTCTGACGAATCGTAGAGTTTTATGATTTCATCGACTAAAAAGGTTATCAAATGAATTGTAATTACAATTGAAACGATCGAAAAAGAAATATGAGTTAATATATGCTCTAAGGTTGAAAATATCATAAAAATCTTAAAAAAGAGTAGTTCTTTAATTACAAGAAATCAGGAATTGAATTCATTATAGGATCTATTTAGTTTTTTTAGAAGATGGCATGCCGCCACTCGGACTCGAACCGAGATGCTCTAGCACTGCTTCCTAAGAGCAGCGTGTCTACCAATTTCACCATAGCGGCTTGTCTTGAACTCATAATAGCCTATGAATAAGCAATCGTCTAGATTTAAGAATTCAATTGGTTGCAATATTTTTTTTTTAGGAAAGATTCAAATGGATGAATCAAAATTAGTTCAAATAGGTATTTGAAGGTTCATTATTTTAGTTTAGGGTCTTAGTTTTCTTAAGATTTTCGTGTATTTTATACTCTCCTCAACTTGAACTCTTTAAAACTAGATAGTTTTATTATCAATTAATAGGATAGAACTAAAAAAAATCCATTTTCTTAATGAATCCAAAAGAAAAAAACCTATTTCGGATCACTCAAAATTGAGACATTATTTATCCGGACTCTCTTCACTAAGTGTTTTTGATTTTATTGATTGGGTTGATTGCGAGAGATATATGGGGGGTGTATATAGGAATTCAGAGAAAATCAAAAAGTTAGAAAGTTACACAAAAGGTTTTCAAATTTGAATCAATTAGTTTCAATGATTTTAGTAACTAAATATTCAAGATTCTCTATTTGCTCTTCTATAGATAGAGAGAAAAAGTGGATATAGAGAAAAAAGAAAAAGTTGTATTATTGTAACAAATAGGTTGATGGGGAAAATAAGACTCCCCGCCTTGGAAATGAGAAAATATACTAAAAAGAAATTGGAGTATTTTTTGTTTATTCTTTTGTCAACAAAAAGAAAGTATTTTTTATTTTTTTGAATTGAATTGAGTAAGGTAAACAGAAGAATTCTTATTCTACATATTCTAAGAGCGGGGCGAATTCCATTACCTATTGAGTTAATCAATAGGTAATGGAATTCATTCATTTGATTTTCGAAATGAATCAATTTTTTCAGTCAAGGCAATTCCGATTATTCCAACGTTTTATTACTTATTTTTTTTTCGTACAAAAAAACTTTTCGAATTCCCGGTAGAAAGAGATTTCCCTAAGGAAAATGCTTTTAACGCTGTCCCATACCCCTTCCTTTTCCAAATATTTTTACGAATACGCTTTTTTGATGCAGAAGTACGTTTTTTTGGAACTGACATTTAAATAAAAATTAAGAGATTACTCATTGTTATAGCTGAATGTGAAAGACATCTATTATTCAAAATGAATCCGTACTTTCTTTTTATAACGAATTTATTTTCTAGAAAATAAATTCGTTATAAAAAGAAAAATAGATAGGTTAAAGATATGTGAAAATGACATAAAATATTACTAAAAATATAAAAAAGAAGAAGAATTCAATTTTTTTTCTATTAACTGGTCAAACTCGGTAAAAATACGGCTAATTTGAATTGAATTTTCAGAGACTAGTAATTAATCTTTTTCTTTCATATGATTTGACCAATTGTAACTTCTTGATTTGAATATTTGAAATATTTAGCAGAATAAGTAAGAATTCAAAATTAGAAAATTCTATTTTAATTTTTTAATTAGTGCATATCTTGATTTTTTTATTGACTTCTTTCAAAAGAGGTAAGATCCGGTGAATCGGAAACAATTAATTAAAAAACTTTTTTTATGGAACATCCATATCAATATGCGTGGATCATACCTTTTGTTCCACTTCCAGTTCCTATGTTAATAGGAGTCGGACTTCTTCTTTTTCCGACGGCAACAAAAAATCTTCGTCGTATGTGGGCCTTTCCGAGTATTTTATTGTTAAGTATAGTCATGATTTTTTCAATTTATCTGTCTATTCAGCAAATAAATAGTAGTTGTATCTACCAATATGTATGGTCTTGGACCATCAATAATGATTTTTCTTTAGAATTCGGATACTTGATCGATCCACTTACTTCTATTATGTCAATGTTAATCACTACTGTTGGAATTATGGTTCTTATTTATAGTGATAATTATATGGCCCATGATCAAGGATACTTGAGATTTTTTGCTTATATGAGTTTTTTCAGTACTTCCATGTTAGGATTAGTTACTAGTTCCAATTTGATACAAATTTATATTTTTTGGGAATTGGTTGGGATGTGTTCCTACCTATTAATAGGGTTTTGGTTCACACGACCTCTTGCGGCAAATGCTTGTCAAAAGGCGTTTGTAACTAATCGTGTAGGGGATTTTGGTTTATTATTAGGAATTTTAGGTTTTTATTGGATAACAGGTAGTTTCGAATTTAGGGATTTATTCGAAATATTAAATAACGTTATTTATAAAAATGAATTCAATTCCTCATTTGTTACTTTGTGTGCTGCTCTATTATTTACCGGTGCAGTTGCTAAATCTGCACAATTTCCCCTTCATGTATGGTTACCTGATGCTATGGAGGGACCTACTCCTATTTCGGCTCTTATACATGCTGCTACTATGGTAGCAGCGGGAATTTTTCTTGTAGCCCGCCTTCTTCCTCTTTTTATAGTTATACCTTACATAATGAATTTCATCTCGTTCATAGGAATAATAACAGTATTATTAGGAGCTACTTTAGCTCTTGCCCAAAGAGACATTAAGAGGGGTTTAGCTTATTCGACCATGTCTCAATTGGGTTATATGATGTTAGCTCTAGGAATGGGGTCTTACCGAAGTGCTTTATTTCATTTGATTACTCATGCTTATTCCAAAGCATTATTATTTTTAGGGTCTGGATCTATTATTCATTCAATGGAAACTATTGTTGGTTATTCTCCAGATAAAAGTCAGAATCTGGTTCTTATGGGTGGTTTAAGAAAACATGTACCGATTACCCAAATTTCTTTTTTATTAGGTACACTTTCTCTTTGTGGTATTCCACCCCTTGCTTGTTTTTGGTCAAAAGACGAAATTCTTAATGATAGTTGGCTGTATTCGCCGATTTTCGCAATAATAGCTTGGAGTACAGCAGGATTAACCGCATTTTATATGTTTCGGATCTATTTACTTACTTTTGAGGGGTATTTAAACGTTCATTTTCAAAATTACAGTGGCAAAAAAAATACCCCTTTTTATTCGATATCTCTATGGGGAAAAGGTGATTCGAAAAGAATTAACAAAAATTTTCGTTTATTAAGAATGAATAGTAGTAAAAGTTCTTCTTTTTTTTCAAAAAAGACATATAGAAGCGATAAAAATGTAAGAAAAGGGGTCGGACCTTTTCTTACTATTGTTCATTTTGAGAATAAAAAGTCTTATTCCTATACTTATGAATCCGACAATACTATGTTATTTCCTTTACTTGTATTGGGCATCTTTACTTTGTTCGTTGGATCTCTAGGAATTTCTTTCAATCAAGAATTGGATATATTAAGCAAATGGTTAACTCCGTCTATAAACCTTTTACATCAAAAGTTGAATGATTCGATTCATTGGTATGAATTTTGGAAAGATGCCATTTTTTCAATGAGTATAGCTTATTTCGGAATATTTATAGCGTCCTTTTTATATAAACCCATTTATTCCTCTTTCCCAAATTTTTTCTTAATAAATTTATTTGTTAAAACAGGTCCTAAGAGAAGGACCTGCGACAAAATTATAAATGGTCTATACAATTGGTCGTATAATCGTGCTTATATAGATGCTTTTTATACAACATCCTTAACTGGGGCCGTAAGAGGCTTAGCCCAATTAACTCAGTTCCTTGATAGATGGGTAATTGATCGAATTCCAAATGGAGTTGGTGTTATGAGTTTCTTTGTCGGAGAAGGTATCAAATATGCAGGAGGTGGACGCATATCTTCTTATCTTCTCTTCTATTTATCTTTTGTATCTATTTATTTTTTATATTTTTCATAAGTCTGAAAAATTCTTGTTATTACGTCGCGATTTTCCCTAGCTAGTTGTAAGTCATTTTTAACTTTCCCAGGTAATCCCGTAAAGAATTCATAAAAAAAGTAAAGGAATTTATAACAAAAGGAAGAAGAGAGATCTTCTTCGGCGGATCTCTCTTCTTCCTGTTTAGTCCCCTCCATCTTTTTGTAGGTTGAATTACTTTGGCAAATTATTTTTTTTTTTTATTATGTTCTTTAATACCCTGAAGTAGCTCTTCCCACTGTTCTTTTGTTTGATTTTGCAGTTTCATCTCATATTCTCTTATTTCAACTTCGTCCATCATCTGATCTTTCAGATGATTTTCAATTCCTTTTTTTTTCCTTATTCGAGCTCGCGCGTCAATTAGCATTTCTTTAATTCGAATTTGAAATTCTTCTATTGCTTCAGCTTGAACTTTTTTAGCAAATCCTCCGCTTTCAAGGTTTTTCAGAATTGAATCTACAGCTAAAGCATCAGCATCAGCCTCTTCGCATTCTTTCGTACTTATACTTAGCCTTAGACCTTTAATTCGATCTTTCAAGGCTTTCTTGTGAAATTCTTGCCAAGAGTTAACTAGAAATTCTAATTCCTCTTTTGTGTCAACTTGAATTCCATCTTCAATTTCATTGCTTAAATTATTTCTTTTGGAGTTGATGGTATAAATCACCTCCAGTGTGTTCCCATCCTCTTCGAAAGGTTCCAAAGCTTTACTTACCAATTCAAACGCTTCTCCGGTTTCCACTTTAAGGAGTTTTTGAAAGACTTTTTTTTCCACTGCTAAATAAAATTTAGTTAACTTTTCAGATGGTTGCATGTTTTTAGCTTGAATTCGATGCTCGGACGCTTCTTTTTTCAAGTCTTGCAAGTTCTGATATAGCTTGTCATACTCTCTATCTTCCTTTTC